CTGTGGTATCAAACTTCTTAATACCATTATCTATTACAAATGAATTTTTTAGCATTTGACTACGCACCACGGAAGGATTTATTTGTACACTTGAAAGATAGCCTAGAAAGTCTAGGGAATGGTTGGATAATTGGTTTATACGGATCCTTCCTGGTTGAGACCACACATAAAAACGACATTGCCAGAAATTGGAAAGATAATATTTCCATTTATTCATCAGAAGAGGCGTCCCTTTTGAAGCCAGAATGACTTTTCCTTGATACCTAACATAATGAATGAAAGGATCCTTTAACAACCATGGAATGGCCTGAAAATCCTTAGTAAACATATCCACGATATGTTCTATTTTTTCATGTAAATATATTCGCTCAAGAAGGGTTCCAAAAGATCTTGATCGTAAATGAGAAGATTGGTTACGGAGAAAAATGAAAATGGATTCGTATTCACGGACATGAGAATTATATAAGAACAGGAGCAATCTTTGATTTATTTTTGAAAGGGTAGAAATAGATTTATTTGGAGAAATAAAACTATTCCAATTATGAGTCTCGTGGAAAAAGAATCGTAAAAAATGCAAAGAGGAAGCATCTTTCACCCAGTAACGAAGAATTTGAATCAAGATTTCCAGATGGGCAGGATAGGCTATTAGTATATTTGACACATAATTTAAACGGGAAAATTTATCCTCTAAAAAAGGAAATATTGAATGAATTGATCGCAAATTATGAGATTCCTCTTTTTTTTTAGCTTCTAGAGAAGATACTAAACGTAGGGAAAATGGAATTTCCACAATGACTGCAAATCCCTCTGGTATCATTTGAAAATACAAATTTTTGGTATGCCCTAAAAATAGATTTTGGTTAAAATCATTAGAAGAAATAAACAAACAATTCTGTTGATACATTCGAGTAATTAAACGTTTCGCAATTAGTAAACTGAATTTATTGTCAGAACCCACATTTTCTAACATAATTGATCTAGTTAAACCACGATCATGAGTAAGTGCATAAATATATTCTTGAAAGATAAGTGGATATAAAAAGTCAAAGTTATGTTGACGAGATCTATCCCGTTCTAAATATCTTTGGAATTCCTCCATTTGAAAAATTCGATTTAAACCAAAGGATTTCTTGAGTTATCAAATAACACATAGTGCGATACAGTCAAAACAAGGTATTTACGCTAAAACAAAGAATCGATACCCCGGGTAGGTGGATTCATCAACGGATTCTATCCTTTTCTTTTTCCATCGAATTAATCGGTTTATGTGATAACAAGATGATTAGAAATCCTTTATTTTTTCAACCCAATCGATCTTTTGATTTTAGAAAAAATTCTCTTTATCAATATGCTCCTTCTTTTACACATTCATCTCCATTCGATTATAGAATGGCGAATAGTTAGGATTCATTAAAAAAATCAACAATCAACCCCCACTCATGAGAGAAGTCTTTCCCGCGCCAGGCACTAATATTTTTTTAACATATAATCAGATTTAGGTAATCATTCCAAAATTAAGAACAGAAGCTCGTTGCTTTTTCTTTACCTATAATTAATTGGAGCCCTAATGTCTCTACCCATTTATTAACTCAACTCAATTTAAAATTCTTTTTGTTCCAGCCCAACAAAAAATTCAAAAAAGGTTTTGTACCGATCCGGTAAGACTGAAAGATTCTCAAAATTCTCCATTGATACGACATGCTGCTTTTTCCATTCATTCCCTTTCAGGATCAGTCGTGGTCTTACAAACTCTACCGATGGTATGGACGAATCCCTTGCTTCATCCAAATGTGTAAAATATTTTAGCCGCACTTAAAAGCCGAGTACTCTACCGTTGAGTTAGCAACCCGAATAAAATAAGTTAAGAAGATGTGTAGATAAAATCAAAATAAATAAACAGATTGGATTATACGATTAAAACATTGAACTAGCAAGAAATCTAAAAAAACATTTTCTAATTGATTCTGAACCTAAAAATAGCTCAGATACAAATCCAAGAGATTCGCAAATAAATAAATGCCAAAATTTATAGATATAGACCGCCTCTGACTCTTATGTCATCCATTTCTTTAAGTAAAGTAAAAAAACAAATTTAAATTTATGGAACGAAGATAAATAAATCCACTTATTAATGATCGAATTATATGTGTTCGATATACTGTTGTCAATATAAATGCTGAGAAAATCAAAAAGGACTCGTGTTGGATTGGCACTCCATATCTAATCTACATAGATACAAAAGAAAGTGTCGATGGAAGAATAAACTAAGTAGAGGAAACAATCTCGGGTTTACTCATTCAATAGATATTAAGTAAAACAAGCAAGCTTGATCCTCTGTTTGTTATTTGTTAGTACAATTCCAACAACCTACCTGATTGAAGTGCATAATTTTAGATTTCTATTTTTCGATCCAATTACTTCATTTATTCACTTGATCTTCTTTCTATACATTTGATTTCTATCTATAACAACAAAAATTTATTTTTGTTGTTATAGGACGTGGGATTTTAAACAAGCAATAATAAATTCATATGAATAGAGCAAAAAAGGATAGTAGAAAAAAGTTATACAAAGCTATATGTATTTCATTAATTGAATTTCTTTTAATTACGATGAAGTTCCTTAAAAACCTCCGCCCTCTTTAAAATATCATCAACAGTTCCTGTAGGTTGAGCTCCTTTTTGAAGAAAATATAGAATAGCAGGAATATTCAAATAAGTTTGATTTTTTATCGGATCATAAAAACCCACCTTGCGAATATCCCTTCCTTCTCTTCGAGATCGAACATCAATTGCAACGATTCGATAGACAGTTCATTGGGATAGATGTATATGAGTAATACCCCCCCTAGAAACGTATAGGAAGTTTTTTCCTCATACGGCTCAAGAAAAAATGATTCGAAGTTATGTCTATGTATAGATTTAGAATGTCAACATAGGTTCATAAAATCATTAATTTGATTCGATCATGATTTTTTTTTCTTTTTCAAAAAAAAAAAAAGAAAAAAATCATTCATACTCATAACTCAAGTTGGATAACTTCCAAATCGCTCAAAGGAGAACCCCTAAGTATTTCTATTTATTGAGTGGTCTCTAACCCCCTTTTTGTCTCGTTTTTGTTTAGAATCTATTGGGGTTTATCACTCGAATCCAGTCCAGTTGGTGAGACAATCAAAATGGGCTTTACTTGTTTCAGGATCTTTTATCTTTACTTTGAATCATTAGGTTTAGACATTACTTCGGTGCTCCTTAAATCCTTTCAAAATGGCAGCAACGTACCCTTTTTGCGATTTCTATAAAAGAATCATAAGAACAGTTGATTCTTGCGTGATACACTTTTGATCTAAAGATTTTTATCAAGTCCAACAAATTTTCCTTTTGGATTTGAAACTTGCTTGAATTGGACCCCTTGGATTTATATATCAAAAATAGATTTACGAAGTTGGAACAACTTATTGATTGGCACTAACCCTAGATCTTTGCCCCCGAGAAATGAATTAATACTTTCGACTCGAGCTCCATCATGTACTATTTACTTACATTACAACCCAACAAGGGGTTCGAGTGAACAGAACAAATGATGTCGAGCTAAGAGCACTTCTATTCCTATATAAAATATATCAAATTTAAAATGGTGGATGTAAGAATCCACAGCTAATCATGTCCTTCAAGTCGCACGTTGCTTTCTACCGCATCGTTTCAAACGAAGTTTTACCATAACATTCCTCTAATTTGAAACCGATATGAAATTGATTCAATTATGGAATCATGAATAGTCATTGCTTTAACTAGTACCCAATACATAGAAATCTATACCTATTTTCTTCTTTTCTATATCTATTAGAGATGAGTAGATATTTTTCGAAAGAAGTCTCAGCAAGAATTTCCCCCTTATTTTATCCTATTGAAATGAAATAGTTAAAATAAAGAAACACAAATAAATGAGTTCTTTTTGAATCTGCATCTTCAAGTGATTTGATAAGACGGATTCGATAGCCTTACATTTCTCATTTCTTAGAATACTAAGGACTCCATTAAATTGAATTCAAAAATTGAATACTTCGACGTCATTATTTGAATAAAGTTTTATAATAAAGCCCACATTTAATCATCATAAAAAAGATAAATGCATCATCTTTCTTTGCAAATCGAGTCATTAATGATTTAAAGCATAAAGCAAATAGCTAGTATAGATCGAAAAACGAATTCTTTTTTTTTTGTTTTCACAGAATAGATAAAAAAGACTGATGTAAGAAAGGACTTAGGTCGTTAGTCTTTCATCTGCTTGATAAAATCAGAATCAAAAGAATAGGGGATTCCATATTTATCAGATAAACCGAACAATTGTCACTAAAAAGATCGCGATTCTATATTAAATTATCGATAGTGGATGTTAAATATTTAAGACATACCAAACTTTTTTCACAAAAATAGAAACGCCGCGTCCTCTGAAATAGAACAGTAACAATCCTTATATACGATAATAATACAAAAAAAGGCATATAAACATTTCTTTTATATGTATTTTGTTTGACTTGAAGTTTAGCAATCTTTCTGTAATCTTTTCACAAAGTAAAGTGAATAGAATCTATGAATAAATCCCCGTCTCAATCGTTACATAAATTTACAAGATTTATTAGAACCAAACTCGAAATACATAAAAAAGGATTCAAATATCTAAATAAGGGGCTCAAAGAATCTACATCTGTTACATATTCAACTTAATTCTTTGTTAAAGTTAATAAGATCAGACAGACACAGATATTGAAATGGAAACCTTCCATTATCATTACTGATTAATTTCTATCTACTCCCGGAATTCCATGGGTATGATGAGTCATAAATAACAAAAGATCTTATTTTAGACGATGCTAGATAAAATAGTCTAAGTATAAAGTCAAACAGGTCCAGATTAAGTCCTTGCTCCTATTTTTTATTTTACCCTAACCAGTTTTAAGAGACTCAATCCTTGATTAAATTCAATTAATTAATATCAAAAGCCCTTCCCCTCTTGTTTATTGTTTAAAATTCAGAGAATTCATAATTTGGCTGCCTCAATTTGGCTGCCTCATTTAATTTCTAATTTATTTAGAATTTAAGGGATAGGGAATATAGAGACTTTTCTTTCGTATTGCAATTCAGAATGCAGCATTTTGAAAAATCGATATGAGACATAAGGTTTTTCTAAGTAACTAACTTCAATATGAAGGATCAAACTCTTATCATCTTGTTGATTTATATTCCCATCTTACTTGGATCAGAAATGGATTCAGTTACTTACATCCGCATGCCATTTGCATTCGACTTAGTTTGTGAAAAAGATATGATTTTTTTCTGAATCATGAAAAATCAGAAACAAGAATCACATTTCGATCCAATATTAGACTCTTACACGGAAAGTTGTTCAAAAAAAGTAACCTTTATTCTGACAAAATGGGTATGTACGTTCTGGGACGGAAGGATTCGAACCTCCGAATAGCGGGACCAAAACCCGTTGCCTTACCACTTGGCCACGCCCCATTTCGATTTCTATTCAACACTAATAAAACTAATACTGGTATTGGTTGTTCGTCAATTCGGGTCCAACTATCTCTGGAATAAATTAAAGTGTTGCTAGGATTTTGACACATATAGATATAGAATGAAGAATGAAACTCAATTCATTGATCATTACAGATAATTCAATTTAAATATTGTATGAAAGTATAATTTCTTCTATTCAATTTTAAGTTTGAGAATTGAAGGATTTTTGATTGGGCCAGTTCAAAGCAAAGAAAAAGGGGCATTGTCAACCTTACTTTTTTTCATTTTTATATTTATTTTCTATTAAAAACTCAATCAAAATGCAATTATTTCCAAGAATAAAATGTTTGTTATGCTTAATATCTTTAGTTTGATCTGTCTTAATTCTGCCCCTTATTCGTATTCTATTTATTCGAGTGGTTTTTTCTTTGCCAAATTGCCCGAGGCCTACGCTTTTTTGAATCCAATTGTAGATGTTATGCCAGTCATACCTGTACTCTTTTTTCTTTTAGCATTTGTTTGGCAAGCTGCGGTAAGTTTTCGATGAGATCTTTAATACTGTCCTAGAAAAATTCATGATTTATACTGTAAAACTTATCTTATTAATTGTTAGAATTTTTTGTTTTTGTTATCGAATAAATCCGATCACCCCATTTTGTTTGGCCCTTTTCGAATACCAGGAAAAGACCCCATGTAAGGTCCCCTAACAATATCTAATTATGGATAGGAAAGAAAATTTTTGAAATGAAAGACTCTTATTACAAATGAATTTCTGAGGATTTTTTTCTATTTCTAGAAGCACCACTTTTTTTCTTGGTGTCAAAAAAAAATAGGATATGTGATATAAAACCAGAGAATCTATTCTCTTTTTTTCCCAAAAATGATCTTGGAGATTGTGTAATGCTTACTCTCAAACTCTTCGTTTACACAGTAGTGATATTCTTTGTTTCTCTCTTCATCTTCGGATTCCTGTCTAATGATCCAGGACGTAATCCTGGGCGTGAAGAATAAAAATAAAAAAGTATTTTTCATTTTCCTTGCTTGATTTTAACTTTTCATATTATCTATTACACACGTTTAACTATGAAGAAAAAAGGTTTGAGAAATTCAAAGCAAAATTAAATACCAAGTCATCAACGGAAAGGGAAAGAGAGGGATTCGAACCCTCGGTACGACTAATTCGTACAGCGGATTAGCAATCCACCGCTTTAGTCCACTCAGCCATCTCTCCCAACCGAAAAGAGCTAATTACGATGTTACATTATACATAAAGTAAGGCTTGAAAAATATCTTTCTTTATTATAGAGATATATACAACTTTTATCAGCAATATGGCCCGGCTGGGTATTCACCTAGCGGGGCCCCATTTTGCCCCAATGAATCATAAATAAAAAATGAGTTATCTAATTTGAAAACAAAAATGTTTATTTTTATTATTGAAGCAACAACAATAAGATTCTATATCTTATGCTTCTTATAATATAGAACCGTAATTTTCTTTTTTTCTTTACTTGAATAAAAAGAATAAAAAACGAGACTATGAATTCTTGCACCATGCATTTTGATTTACGACTTCAGCGGTTTTGTCAATTCGTATCTGTCAAAACACCGCTAGCAAAAATAGAGATCGTTTTTGAGTTATTTAAATGGACCCTCTTTTCCTAATCTCATTAAGTTCCTTGCCGAAAAGTCAAATGTGATGTTTACAATTATTTTCGGATCCTATCTTAATTACGATTACGCCCAATTCCCTTGTTCGACAAAAAGTATATTTCTATATAATAATCGCATTGTAGCGGATATAGTTTAGTGGTAAAAGTGCGATTCGTTCTATTAACCCCCTGAACTATTAAGGGGTCTTTCGATTTTATTTATATTTCGATCAAAAACTTTATTTCGTAAAAGGATTTAATCCTTTACCTCTACTTCTCATTTCAACGAGAGACTCGAGGAAAAAGATACATTCTCGTAATTTGTA